GCTGTTCAATGGCTCCTCTACGTAATTCTTCTGAATTTCGAATAGTACTCAAGATCCTCTGTTTTCGCTTATCTAATAAATCATTTAATGAAAGTAGATTATTTTTCCATTCATTTCACAGCTATAATATCTCTTCCCGAACCAAACATGAATCTTTCGATTCATTTGGCTCTCACGCTCAATTGTTTCTTTTATCTTTTCTTTGATTGATGGGCATTCCCATATCTTTGAATGGAATGAGCCTATCCTCTCTTTTCTGTTCATATTCAAAGATATCGAAACTGATCTCAGAATCTTAGGAGGACTCTTCAGACCAGACAAAAAATAAAAAATTGTCAGCAAAGTTGTTTCTTTATTTGTTCTTTATTTACAACTTCTTTCCAAAAAGAAAAAAAAAAAAAAAAAAGATTTTAAAGAAGAAAGAATTCTATTCTTTCTTCTTTATATGCTATGAGAAATTAGATCAAAATTAGAATAGAATAGAAATAGAATTGAATAGAATTCTGAACTTCATTCTCATTATTATTAGAATGAGATTTCGATTTTTTTTCATCCAAAAAATTCTCTTTTTTATACAAAGAAATTTTATACAAATACAATACATAGGTCGTCGATTCGGCAGTGGATAAAAAAGGGGGGGGAAGATACCCATCTTTCCAGTTAATTGTTCAAATAATTTTATCCATATGAGTGTTCTACATCGGATAAATTCCCAATTATTCCTTTTTTCTTTTTATCATTTTTAAACCATTTTGGTACTAACGTAGCGGTAGAAAGAGTACCATGCTATGCTGTGCCTGGACTTCAAACAATTTATCTTTAACCATGTAAAAGACCTCAACATTATTGGTTGATAGAGAATCAAAGTTCATTTACCAATTAGTCACGAAATGCTATGGTTCTTACATATGATTTCTGAATGAAATCCAATTCCGAAGTAATTCGTCGAGATTGTGCACCCTTTGTTCCTATTTCTGTTATAAAGAATAATACATAAATATAAAGAAAGTGCAGCCGGTGAAATCCAACCTATTCTTGAAATACACAACTCGCACACACTCCCTTTCCAAAAAAAATCAATACACCCAGCACTACGCTTAGATTTATTGGATTTGTTGCTAAAATATCGGTATTAAACTCGAAACTCCCAGCGGATGGCCAGTGCCCCGCGGAAACAAAAGAATCGGTTATATTTTTCATATGCTTTCCCCTTATAGATAGGACTAACAAAGAACAGAGTTCTTTTTGTATCACTCCGCTTATTATTAATTTGAGAATTCTCAAATTTCTTAGTTATGGTTATGTTTTTATTCTTCTTTTTTTTTTTTTTTTACATTTTTATTCTACGATGAAATGAAACATTAAACAAAAGGATTTGCAAATAAAAGAGCTAATGCCACGACCAGTCCATAAATTGTTAAAGCTTCCATAAAAGCCAGACTAAGCAATAAAGTACCTCGTATTTTACCCTCTGCTTCTGGTTGTCTCGCAATACCTTCTACAGCTTGGCCCGCAGCAGTACCTTGACCAACCCCAGGTCCGATAGAAGCAAGCCCTACAGCCAATCCAGCAGCAATAACGGAAGCGGCAGAAATAAGTGGATTCATGGTAAGTTCCTCGCACCAAAAAGAGAAATGGTTAATGATACAACCAACCAATGAATTAGTACTTAATCTACTTCTTTTTCTACTTCTACTTTTACTATTTACTTTACTACACTTATTTTTCCTTTTTTGATCTTTATCACTAAAATCTATCGGGTCGAAGTAGCTAAAAACTCCAAATGGAATTCAGAATATTACTGAATTTTTAGAACTACTTCGATATGCCGTTTTTCCTTTCTACCTTATGTAAATAGATATGTATACGGTTTTAGTCATTGCGTTTCCTTGTTTATAAGCTATTCTATTCTTTCTCTTTCATTCAATTCACAATCACAGACAAAATAGAAAAAGGACTGATATGGGAATCCATCTAAATGCAGTGGGCTAGAAACAAAGAGATAGGGGTAATTACTATCTAACTAGTAAATAACATATACTTTTATTCTTCCATAACGTAAATCACCTGCACTTTTTCTTCTATGAAATCGTATTCTGTAACCATTCTTCGAAACATACACAAGGATTGATACTCATAGGCATTACATATACATATATGTAGTAGGATCCCCAACCCTTCTTTCTCTTCCAAATCCTGCAATATCATCTATATTTCTTCATATATACATACATGTAGCTATTTGCATTTTCTTCTCCAACCCGGTGGATTATATTGAACCCCCCGCATTGCTTAAATTGGGATAAGCTTCAAAAAAGACTATTTCGAAAGTTAGTCAATGATGACCCTCCATGGATTCACCTATATAAGCCGCAGCCAGAGTTGCAAAAATAAGAGCTTGAATACCACTTGTAAATAATCCAAGAAACATGACAGGTATAGGAACTACTGAAGGCACTAAAGAAACAAGAACAACAACCACTAATTCATCAGCCAAGATATTCCCGAAAAGTCGAAAACTAAGAGATAAAGGTTTTGTGAAATCTTCTAAAATATTAATTGGTAAAAGTATTGGAGTTGGTTGAATGTATTTCCCGAAATATCCCAATCCTTTTTTGCTAAGACCCGCATAGAAATATGCCACTGACGTGGGTAAAGCTAAAGCAACAGTAGTATTTATATCATTCGTGGGCGCAGCTAACTCCCCATGAGGTAACTTTATGATTTTCCAAGGTAAAAGAGCACCTGACCAGTTAGAAACAAAAATAAATAGGAACATCGTTCCTATAAATGGAACCCAAGGACCATACTCCTCTCCAATCTGAGTTTTGCTCAAGTCTTGAATAAATTCAAGGACATATTCGAAGAAATTCTGACCGTCGGTCGGAATGGTTTGTGGATTCCGAACAGCTATGATGACTGAACCTAATAAGATAGCAATTACAACCCAAGAAGTGATAAGTACTTGGGCATGAATTTGTAAACCTCCTATTTGCCAATATAAATGTTGGCCTACTTCTACACCTGATATATCGTATAACCCTTTAAGTGTTTTAATGGAACATGGTATAACATTCATATTGTCCTCTAACAGAAATCGAACTTCAAAAGAGTAATTATTTTGATTCAACCATCTCTTTCTCAATTAATCTATGTTCATTCATGAATTGAAGTTATGACTCGTATATTTCGGATACCGAGAAATCACATAAAAGAATACCAATCATTTGATCTTTTCAATATTATTCAATATTCAAAACATAGTTCAAACTCCAAAAGATGCAAACCAAAATAGTAACAATCAAAGAGAGTTCACCAAAAACAAACTAATCTTCTTCTTCTTAATGATAAGATTAATGATAAGATAATCAACCATTTTTTATATAACTAGAACGGCCCTCACAAATTGCAGATACTAATTTGGTAAGAATCAATCGAATCGAAGCTATAGCATCATCGTTGGCCGGAATAGAAATATCTGCAAGATCTGGGTCACAATTTGTATCGATTAAACAAATCGTCGGAATACCCAAAATGACACATTCTCGAAGAACCGTATATTCTTCTTGCTGATCAACGATAATTACAATATCGGGCAATCCCGTCATATATTTGATCCCACCCAGATATGTTTGCAAGGTAGATAACTTTCTCTTCAACATTGCTGCATCTCCTTTGGGGAGACGATTGAGTTTCCCCATCTTTTGTTCTGCTCTTAAGTCCCGGAACTTCTGAAGTCTTGTTTCTGTAGTAGACCAATTCGTTAACATACCACCAAGCCATTTTTTATTAACATAATGACATCGAGCCCTTATTGCTGCTGATGCTACTAAATCCGCTGCTTTCTTTTTGGTGCCAACGATTAAGAATTTTTTTCCCCTGCTTGCTGCATCAAAAACTAAATCGCAGGCTTCTGATAAAAAACGAGCAGTTATAGTAAGATTTGTAATATGAATACCTTTACGCTTTGCAGAGATGTAAGGAGCCATTCTAGGATTCCATTTATTAGTACCATGACCAAAATGAACTCCTGCTTCCATCATTTCTTCCAAATTGATGTTCCAATATCGTCTTCCCATTTTCCCACACTTTCTCTTTTTATTTTTTCTTTTTCAAAGAGATTCAGTACCTTGTGAAATAAATAATTGTTCCGACGGAACCTTCTACCAGGATTGACCATTGATCTACGACCCAAACCATGAATTTCATTCTTTATTATTTTTTATTTCATTGATTACGAAATCCATAATCGGACCAGAGAGTGAAAGTAAAAAGAATGAACCTCTTGTTAGGAATTAGTAAATTCCATTACGTAAATGATTGGTCTGATGTCTCATGGAAAGTGTTTGGGGCACAAGAACAAAATAATTCTCTATGGTGTAACAAGATATCTCTCATTTCCAACTCGAATAGATTCTTCCTTTTGATTTTAAAATGAATGTTTTTGTCTTGCTTTGAACGATGTACTAATTTTTTGAATCCGGTACCAACCGGTATAATCCCCCCCAGAACAACGTTCTCTTTCAGGCCTTTCAACCAATCAATACGACCTCGTAGAGCAGCTTTTGCTAAAACTCGAGCAGTTTCTTGAAAACTCGCTTCGGATATGAAACTTTGAGTATTCAGAGATGATTTCGTTATTCCCAATAAGATTGCCCGATAACAGATCGCTTCGTCCAAAACGCGCCCTGCTCGCTCTGCTCGCAACAATCCAATAAATTCCCCAGGTAAAAAAACATTAGACATTCCATCTTCTGAAACCAAAACTCTTGATGTTACTTGACGTACAATAATCTCTATATGTCTATTATGGATCTGTACCCCCTGGGATCGATAAACCTTTTGGATCTTATTAACCAAAGAGATACGACTTTGGGCTATGGTTAGTTCAGCTCCAATCAAGAATCCCCAGGGGATCCCAAGAATCCTTCGGATACGTTCGTCCCAACCTTGAACTCTTCTTTCGAGGTTCATCGATATTGAATCAATTGAACGAACTTCTAAGATTTGTTCCACTTTTGGAAGACCTTGCGTTATGTCACCAGATCTCGATTTTTCATATATAAATGTAATTAATGTATCTCCTTCATAAAAGGTTTCCCCATAATGGCCATGAACAGTTGCTCCTGGAGTGACCAAATAGGGCTTAGCTGATCTTATAACTAAAGAGTCAACATGAACAATTAAAATTTGACCAGATTTTTTTATGCGTGATCCGTATTTAAATAGACATACATTTTCACAAAGGAATTGTCCAAGGCTAATTATTGTCCATGCCTCTTCACAAGAATCGTGATGGAGAAAACACCAATTCAAATGGAATGAATTCCAAATGATGTTACTGCATGGATCGGGATTATAAATCCTACTATTTTCATCTAGGAAACAGTATTGAAATGGAAGTACTTGAAGCACTTGGAAAGTCTGTTGAAAATTTTCAAGTAAAACATATTTCTTTAAAAAGACTTGATTATAAGTTCTTAAATAGTAAGATGAACGAAAATCTACTATTTTAGGCACAATAGTACCTAAAGGACCCAACAAATCCCTAATTGGAGTCATGGGATCCGATTCTTTTGTCGCATTATTATATCTCGAAGTATTGAAGGGGCCAATTCGAGAACAATTGGATGATGACAAAATTAGGAAAAATTGGCATTCCTTATTTCGATTCAACAACGTACCAAGAGTTCCCTGATGTTGGGGAAATGATTGAATCTTCACCTTGGAATCAAAAGGATTGATATGGGTACGATCTAATCCATTATTGGAAAGAAATCCCGAACCTGCCATATCATACCTTTTTACGGTATACGAAATAGTGGACTTTACTAACTCAATTCGGATGAAATCACGAAGCAGATCATTTGTCCTTATTTCAACAAAAGAAGCATGAACCTCTTCTTCTATAGAACTCTTTTTTTCTTGGTCCCAAGTCAATACTAAGCAAGCCCGAACTAATTGAATACTTGTGTGAGAAATTCCTCGAATTGACTTGCCATTTCCATAAAGTATATAATTGACAATTCGAAGTTGGACATTATCCTTTTCCTGCAAGAGATCCTGAGAGAAAAGTGTTGCTAAATTTATCCCATCAGCTATTTCATATGTGACTACGGGCCGAACCAAAACAAAATACTTTTTTTTGGTAGGTGTAATCCGTTGGACATAGATCCAATTTTTCAATTTTTTTGATCCTTTAGAATCTTTTTTTTCCATTCCTGGTGGTATCAAAATGCCACTGTGCCTAGATATTTTATCCACCTCTCCAGAAAAATGAATATCTCCAGAAAAGATTTTCAGTTCCATACTCTTTTTTTTTCTCTCCACTCGGACTAATCCACCTACTCGACTTCTTATATTTCTATTTAAAGCAAGTCGTGTATCTACTCCAACGATACTATTGTTCCGGACCATTATGGGCGAAGATCCGGGTAAGATATGCACTTCCTCGGGAATGAAAAAAAATCGATCTACTTTCATTTGCATTTGGTATTTCGGACTAAATTCTTTTGCTCCTCGATACTCAATCAAATCCTCTTTTTTTACGATTGAATCTACTTCGACAATCCCATATTTAGTAATTCCCGAACTGCTTCTTCTGTATCGCGGATCATCAAAAGAAGCAAGAATACTATTTCTACGTAAAATACCATTTATAGGTATTTTCATTGAAATACCAAAACAGGGTATTAGTTTCTTTTCTTGTTCTTTATCATATTGTAAGGGAATCACAAATCTATTTCTTCGCTTTTTTGCCAAGGAATTCTCTTGACGAATAGAAGTAGAAGGCTCTATTATGATTCGATAAGGTTTTGAATAGTCAAGAATTTCCCTATCTTTTTTAACAAGAGTCTCCAACAATTTATGTCTTACTTGATCATTAGTTAGTGAGAGATCAAAGATATATCTTTCTTCGAGAGAAAAAGAATTAGCATTCATTTGATCTTGATCCTTGTGGAGTGAAAAAGACACTATATTGGATCTGCATAGACCTCCTGCTAATATCCATAAATGACTTGTTTTTGGTAATAGATGAACATTACTATATGGATATTCGGGCGCATGATAGCCATCAGTACTCCAGTGCATTTCTCCTTCTGACTCAGAATAAATATGTTTTCGAACCCTCTCTTTAAAATGAAAAGTGGACGTTCCGGCACGAATCTCGGCAATCACTTGTTCTGATTCTACATATTGATCATTTTGAACTAAAATCAAGCTTTTTGTTGGAATTTTCACATTATGTAGAATATCTCGACTCTCAATAGTTACATACAAGTCTATAAAACATAGAAAAGCAGGATGCCCATGACGGGTACGTGTGGGATGAACCAAATCCTCATCAAATTTTATTTTTCCATTAGAGGGAGCTCGTACATGTTCGGCAGTACCACCTGTGAATACTCCGCCGGTATGAAAAGTTCTTAATGTTAGTTGAGTCCCCGGTTCCCCAATTGATTGACCCGCAATAATACCTACGGCTTCTCCCAACTCGAC